GAGGAGTTTTATTCTTGCTCGTTTGTTCATTGTTTGTTTGTTCTATATGTAAGTTTTTGCGTGTTTGTGATTCCCTGGCTCTAGAGGGGTTAGAAGTGGGTGTTTGGGGTTTTAAGTAATTCTCATTAGTTATTATTATTTATCAAGTATTCTTGTAGTTAGTAATGCATTTTAGTTTCGGTTGAATTTTGTGCCAGCAGCCGCGGTTATACCTTGGATGCAGTTGAACATGTTTGGCTTATGGTAGTTTTATGATTTGAATTGTTATGGTTTTATATTGGTGGTTGGTTGGGTGAAATTTTTACTTTTGTTGTTTTCCTTATTTATTTTTGGAGGCTATGAAATTCTTTCTTTAAACTAGGATTAGATACCCTATTATTTTAGGATGTTAATTTTTGTGCTGGAGTAGTATTAGTTATGTTCTTGAAACTTAAAGAATTTGGCGGTATCTTATTCCGTTCAGAGGAATCTGTCTCGTTATCGATAGTCCGCGTTGGACCTTACTTAGTTGCTATGGTTTGTATACCGCCGTTTGTTCCGAATATTCTTTTAGGGTTTATTAATTTTCTAGTTCCTTTATTTTGATTTATTTCAGGTCAAGGTGCAGCTTGTTTCTAAGTGTTATTGATGGATTACATTGGTTTTTGTTTGTTTGGATTGTTGGATTGATATATTTGCATGAAATTGGATTTGATTGTAATGTTTTGTAGATTGTTTTCATGATATTTGGTTCTAAGATATGTACACATCGCCCGTCGCTCTCGTTTGTTGTCAATGAGATAAGTCGTAACAAAGTGGTTGTACCGGAAGGTGCGGCTGGAGTGATTAATCGGACCATTTCTGTTAGTTGAGATTTCATTTACGCTGAATTTTTTGTCGTGCAATTCGGCATGGTCTGATTGTTGATTGTCTTGTTGTTTGTTTGTTGTTTGAGTTAATGGGTTTCGGTAAAATATTATTTTGTTGTTGTATTCTCTTGATTTAATTTCTTTACGATAGTTTACTTGTACTGTAGGGGTTATTTTTTGTTTTGTTGAAAGTTGACTTGTTTTGTCGTACCTTGTGTATCAGGGTTCATTGAATTTTATTATTTATTTTTATTTCCCGATTTTAAAGGAGTTAATAGTTTATTTTAGTTGTTGTTTCATTAACATTAAGGATAGGCTGTTGGCAGTGAAATGTTATTCGTCTTTGGTGGTTTCTGGTTTTTCAAGAAATGAATTTAATTCATGTGTCTTGTTTAGATTTATTATTGTTATTTATTCTTCTTTATTTGGCACCAAGATTAGGGGGGATTAGCTCCCTATTTTATTTTTATAATTCCTTTGTTAATTTAGTTTTGTGGATTTTATAGTGATTTTCAACCTGATTATGTTAAAGTTTTATTTTCCTTTTTCTTTATTTTGGTTTATTTATTTGTTTATTGAAGTGTTTCCTTTATTTTTTATTGGATTGTAATTATTGTGGAATTAGTAAATTTTGTTTGTTACGTTGTTTAAGTGTTTAAGTGTTTAATTTCTTTTGAGGAATTAGGCAAAATTTGTGTCCGCCTGTTTAACAAAAACATCTTTTCTTGTTAGTTTTTGAAGTATGGCCTGCCCGCTGACTTTTAGTTGAAGGGCCGCGGTATTTTGACCGTGCAAAGGTAGCATAATCATTAGTTCTTTAATTGTGATCTGGAATGAATGGCTTGACGAGATGCGAGCTGTCTTAAATTTGAATGTTTTATTGAATTTGGTTTTTGAGTTAAAATTCTTAGATGTTTTTATGGGACGAGAAGACCCTATAGAGTTTGACATGTTGGTTTGCTTGTTTATTTGTCGTTTGTTTTGTTTTTGATAAGTGGGCTTTGTGTTTTGTTGGGGTGATGAGAGGAATATGATTTAACTCCTCTTGGTTTAGTGGTTATATTGATTTATATTTATTTGATCCATTTATTTTGATTATAAGATTAAATTACCTTAGGGATAACAGCGTTATCCTCCTTGAGAGTTCTTATCGGCAGGGGGGTTTGCGACCTCGATGTTGGATTAAGGTGAATTTTTGGTGTAGGAGCTGGAAGTTGTATTGGGTCTGTTCGACCCTTGGAACCTTACATGATCTGAGTTCAAACCGGCGTGAGCCAGGTTGGTTTCTATCTATAAGTATTTTTTGTACCTTAGTACGAGAGGACCAGGTACTTGGAATAATTTTGTTGTTGTTGAGTTTTATTAACTGTTATGCTATTTTGGCAGATAAGTGCACTGGATTTAGAATCTATTAATGTAAATTTTATTTTACAAGTAGTATTTTGTTATGTTGGAGTTTTTGTTCTTTATTGTTGTGTTTTTGTTGTTGATTATTTTTGTTTTGGTTGGGGTGGCGTTCCTTACTCTTTTAGAACGAAGGGTTTTAGGGTACGTTCATATCCGCAGGGGTCCCAACAAGGTTGGGTTTGTTGGTATTCTTCAGCCTTTTAGAGATGCTATTAAGCTGTTCTCTAGGGAACAGTATTTTCCTTTGGTTTCTAATTATTTGGTTTATTATTTTTCTCCTGTTTTTGCGTTATTTCTTTCTTTGTTGATTTGGTTGTTAATTCCTTATTTAAGAGGGTTTGTTTCTTTCGAGTTGGGTTTGTTGTTTTTTTTGGCTTGTACTAGACTTGGTGTTTATACTGTTATGGTTGCTGGCTGGTCTTCTAATTCTGGTTATTCTTTGTTGGGTGGTTTGCGTGCTTTGGCTCAGACCATTTCTTATGAGGTTAGACTGGCTTTTATTTTGTTTTCTTTTGTGGTTTTGGTCTGTAGATACAATTTGGTTTGTTTTTATTTGTTTCAGGTTTATGCTTGGTTAATCTTTTTTTCTTTTCCTTTGTCTTTTGTTTGATTTATTTCTTGTTTGGCGGAGACTAATCGTACTCCTTTTGATTTTGCTGAGGGGGAGTCTGAGCTGGTCTCTGGTTTTAATATTGAGTATGGTGGTGGTGGGTTTGCGTTGATTTTCTTGGCCGAGTATGCTAGTATTCTTTTTATGAGATTATTGTTTTGTATTATTTTTTTGGGCTGTGATCTTTATTCTTTGCTTTTTTACGTTAAGTTGTCTTTAGTCTCTTTTTTGTTTATTTGGGTTCGTGGTACTTTACCACGGTTTCGTTACGATAAGTTGATGTATTTGGCTTGGAAGAGCTTTTTACCCCTTTCTTTAAATTATCTTTTGTTTTTTGTTGGTGTTAGGCTATTGGTTTTTTCTTTGTTGTAGGTGTATTAATTTAGGCATTAAGTTAATAGAAGGCTTGAACTTCTCTCATAGTGATTTCAAGGCACTAGGCTTTTCTTGTTGCTTATTTAACTAATTTGTTGTTTTATCTCATAGGTTTGTTATTGTCGGGTTTGCAATGTAGTATAGGAAGTACAGGACTGTTAGGACTTGTCCTGTTAGGATGTATGGTTCTTCTACTGGTCGGGCTCCGATTCAGGTAAGTAGGATTACTGTGTTAGTTATTGTTCAGAATATTACTTGGTTTACTGGGTAAAATTGTGTTCCGCGGAATTTCGATTTGTTTGTTGGTATGATGAATAGGATTGCGATTGATATGGCTAGTGCAATTACTCCTCCAAGCTTGTTTGGGATTGATCGTAGAATTGCGTATGCGAATAGGAAGTATCATTCTGGTTGAATGTGTACTGGTGTTACAAGTGGGTTTGCTGGTGTGAAGTTGTCTGGGTCCCCTAGAAGGTATGGCTCCTTTAGGGTCAGGGCTGATAGTAATATAATTATTACTGCGAACCCTACGATGTCCTTTACTGTGAAGTATGGGTGGAATGGGATTTTGTCTGTGTTTTTGTCTAGTCCTAGTGGGTTGTTGGATCCTGTTTGGTGTAGGAATAGTAGGTGGATTAGTACTATCGCAGCGATAGCAAATGGTATTAGGAAGTGGAGTGCGAAGAATCGGGTTAGGGTTGCGTTATCTACAGCAAACCCCCCTCACACTCATTGTACTAGTTCCTTTCCTATGTATGGAACTGCTGACAGTAGGTTTGTAATTACGGTTGCTCCTCAGAATGATATTTGCCCCCATGGAAGTACGTATCCTATGAATGCTGTTGCTATTATTAGGAATAGAATTGCTACCCCCACTGATCATGTGTGTGTGAATTTGTATGATCCATAGTAGATGTTTCGTCCTGTGTGTAGGTATAGGCAGATGAAGAATACTGATGCCCCGTTTGCGTGTAATGTTCGTAGTAGTCATCCATAGTTTACGTCTCGGCAGATGTGTCTTACTCTGGAGAATGCGGTGTTGATGTCTGGGCAGTAATGTATGGCTAGGAATAGGCCCGTTAGGATCTGCGCGATTAGGCATACTCCTATTAGTGATCCAAAGTTTCATCATCCTCTGATTGTTGATGGTGTTGGTAGGTCTACTAAGGCGTTGTTTGCAATTTTGATAAGGGGGTGGCTGTTTCGTATGGGTTTATTCATTAGTTTGCGTGTCGTAGAGGGCCCCTTGAGATGCTGATGATGTTTACTACTACGATTAGTGTGAGTAGTATGTACAGTACTAGTAGAATGGTTATCGTTCCTGTGTTTTGGTTATATATTGTTATTGTTGTTGATGTGATTTCGTTTTCTATTGCTGTGTCATACGGGTTTATTTCCTTGTTATTTGTTTGGTCCGGTATGGTGTATATTAGTGCTGGTGAAGTTATTAGTGCGGCTAGGATTATTTTGTTTGATGGTGAGAATATTTCGTTTGATGCTAGTCTTGTTATGTATATAAATAGCACCAATATTCCTCCGATTATGATTATAAATAGGATGTATGAGAATCAGAATCTTTTGTATATAGTGCCTCTGATCAGGCATGTTATTGTGGTCTGTAGGAGTAGCATTATTCCTATGGCCAGCGGGTGTTTTATTTGTGTAAATATTAGTCCTGTTATTATTCTTGTTGATATTAGTAGTTTTGTTATATCAGGGGGTATTTTATTTAAAATATTAGTTTTGGGGACTAGTGAAATGGCGTTGGTGTCTTTCCTCTGAAGTTTTAAAAGGTTGTTCCTTATTTTTGGTTTACAAGACCAACATTTTTGTTAAATTATTAAAACCGTTTTATCTAATGTCGATGTGGTTATATCTTTTTGTTCTTTATTTCTGTGGTGTTTGGGCTTTTTCTTCTGGTCGTAAACACCTGTTGGTTACTTTATTGAGATTGGAGTTTATTGTGTTGGTTTTGTATCTTTCGGTATATTTTTATTTGTGTGGCTTTAATCATAGATTGTTTTTCGTTGTTTATTTTTTGATTTTTTCGGTTTGTGAGGGCTCATTGGGCCTGTCTATTTTGGTTTCTATAATTCGTAGTCACGGTAATGATTATTTTCGTTCTTATAGAGTTCTTCAATGTTAAGGTTTCTTTGTTTTTTATTGTTTTTGATCCCGCTGTGTTCTTCTTATTCGTGGTGATTAGTTTGTTCATTGTTGTTTGTGGTCTCTTTTGTTTATCTTTTTTCTTTTCCTTACTTTTTTTGTTGGGGTAGCCTAAGTTATTTTTTTGGCTGTGATGTAATTTCTTACGGTCTTATTCTTTTAAGTTTATGAATTTGTGTTCTTATGATTTTGGCTAGAGAGTCTGTTCTTCGTTCAAATTACTTTCCTGGGTTTTTTCTCTTTGTTGTTGTTTTTCTTGTTACTATGTTGTATTGCACTTTTAGAAGAATTAGTTTACTTTCTTTTTATGTTTTCTTTGAGAGTAGATTGATCCCTACTTTGTTTCTTATTTTGGGCTGAGGATACCAGCCGGAGCGTATTCAGGCTGGTGTTTATTTATTGTTTTATACTTTGTTGGCCTCTCTTCCCTTGTTGGTTGGTATTTTATTTATTTATAGCTCATTGGGTTCGTTGTGCTTGTTTTTGTTGCGAGGGGGTGTTGTTGGCGGCTTGTTTTATGTTTGTATAGTGTTGGCCTTTTTGGTTAAGATGCCTATATTTTTGGTTCATCTGTGGCTTCCTAGGGCCCATGTGGAAGCCCCTGTTTCTGGTTCGATGATTTTGGCTGGTGTTCTGTTGAAGCTTGGTGGTTACGGCTTGCTTCGGGTCTTTCCTATTTTATCTAAGTTTGGCTTTGGGTTTGGTATTGTTTGGGTTGTTTTAGGCTTGGTTGGTGGTTTGTTGGTTAGTTTGTTTTGTATGCGACAGACTGATTTGAAGTCATTAATTGCTTACTCGTCTGTGGCCCATATGGGTATGGTTATTGGTGGTATTATGACTATAGGTTATTGAGGGGTGTGTAGATCGTTTGCTTTGATGATTGCTCATGGTTTGTGCTCTTCTGGCCTTTTTTGTCTTTCTAATATTTCTTATGAGCGGTTTGGTAGTCGTAGATTGTTAGTTAATAAGGGTCTAATGAATCTTATGCCTAGTATAACTATATGGTGGTTTTTGTTAAGTGCTTGTAATATGGCTGCTCCCCCCTCTCTTAATCTTCTTGGTGAAATTGGGCTATTGAGTAGTTTGGTGTCGTGGTCTTGATATCTTATGTTTGTTTTGATTTTCTTGTCTTTTTTTAGTGCGGCTTATACTCTTTATATGTACTCTTATAGTCAGCATGGTTCTGTTTTTTCTGGTTTGTATTCTTGCTCGTTGGGCTATTCTCGCGAGTTTTTGTTGTTATTTTTGCACTGGTTTCCATTAAACTTGGTTATTTTGAGGGTTGATTTTGCTGTTTTTTGGGTTTAAGAAGGCTTTAAGTGTTTTTGGTCTAAATAGTTTAATTTAAAATGCCGATTTGTGGTGTCGGTGATGTGGTTTATGTTGCTTTTGACTGTGATGCCTGTTTCTGTTTGTTTTGCTAGATTTGTTTTTTTGTTTCTTTTGGGTTGATTTTGCTGTTTTTTGGGTTTTTATTTTATCTTGTGTGACTTGGTTTATTTTGTTGATTGGATGGTTGTAAGATTGAACGGGAGCTCTGTTGTTATAACCTTTTTGTTTGATTGGATGTCTCTGTTGTTTATGGGTTTTGTTCTTATTATTTCTTCTCTTGTCATTTTGTATAGCGATGATTATATGTTTGGTGATTTGAATATTTTTCGGTTTATTGTGTTGGTTTTAATGTTTGTGGTTTCTATGATGTTCTTGATCGTTAGTCCTAATATGATTAGAATTTTGTTGGGTTGGGATGGTTTAGGTTTGGTTTCTTATCTTTTAGTGATTTATTATCAGAATGTAAGGTCATATGGTGCTGGGATGTTGACTGTTTTGTCTAATCGTATCGGGGATGTGGCTTTATTGATGGTTATTGCTTGGATAATTAATTTTGGTAGTTGAAGATTTGTTTACTACTTGGATTTTTTGTCAGGTTCTGTTGAAATGGAATTGATCTCTTTTCTGGTTGTTTTAGCAGCTATGACTAAGAGCGCCCAGATTCCTTTTTCTTCTTGGTTGCCTGCGGCGATGGCGGCCCCCACCCCTGTGTCTGCTTTAGTGCATTCCTCTACTCTTGTTACTGCTGGTGTTTATTTGCTTATTCGTTTTAGACCCTCATTTGGTTATTTGTTGAACGTTGCTTTGTTGTTGATTTCTGGGTTGACTATGTTTATGGCCGGCCTTGGGGCTAACTTTGAGTATGATTTAAGGAGGATTATTGCTTTGTCAACTTTAAGACAGCTGGGTCTTATGATTATGACTATTTCTGTTGGTCTTTCTGGTTTGGCCTTTTTTCACCTGCTAACTCATGCTTTGTTTAAGGCTTTATTATTTATGTGTGCTGGTGGCGTAATTCATTCTATGGGTGACTCCCAGGACATTCGTTTTATGGGGGGCCTATCTGTTTATATACCTTTTACTTCTTCTTGTTTGATGGTTTCGAATTTTGCCTTGTGTGGCATGCCCTTTTTGGCTGGTTTTTATTCTAAGGATTTTATTTTGGAAATGTTTTCTATGAGATATATTAATATCTTTGGTTTTTTCTTGTTATTTGCTTCTACGGGTCTAACGGTTTGTTATTCTTTTCGTTTGTTTTATTTTGTTTTGTGTGGTGATTTTAATTTTGTTCCTTCTTGTTCTATGGTTGAGACTAATTATAATATGGTTGTGGGTATAATTGGCTTGTTGATTATGTCAGTTCTTGGCGGTAGTTCTTTAATGTGGTTGATTTGTCCTACTCCTTCTGTTATTTGTTTACCTTATTACTTAAGGTTTCTTACCTTTTTTGTGGTGTTGTTAGGTGGTTGGTTGGGTTACGAGATTTCTGGTTTTAGTTTTAGTGACTATTTATTTTCTGTGTATTATTATGGTGTTTCTTCGTTTTCTGGTTCTATATGATTTATGCCTTTTTTTTCTACCTATGGTGTTTCTTTCGGGCCCCTGGGTTTTGGTTATAGGTCAATGAGGGTTTTTGATTCTGGTTGAATGGAATATTTTGGTGGTCAAGGTTTGTATTGGGTTCTTTTTAACCTTGGTAGGTTTAATCAGTGGGCTCAGTATAGTAGTTTGAAGGTATTTTTAGGTTTCTTTGTTATGTGGATTGTTATTCTGCTGTTTTTGCTGGCTTTTTACTTGAATAGCTTATTTCTAGAGCGCGACGCTGAAGATGTCGATGAGGTTTTATTTAACCTTTAAGTAGGCTGTTGTTATTTATAAAAGTTGGCCTTTATCTTTACAGTGAAAATGTAATGTTTTCTTAAACTATATAAATTAGAAGTGTAAACGGATTTTAACCGCTATAGTGATAAGTTAGCAGCATTCACTTTTTCTGTCACTTCTTTAACTGGAATTCTTTGATTCATTTTTATTATTAACAATAATATACCTCTTTTTGGTTTCAGTTAAGTTTAATGGATAGTGAGGATAGGTTTGACTATCTAGGATCAGGTCGAAACTGATTGCAAGGTTTTGCTTCTCACTTGCTCTGAGGCTAGCTGCTATGGGCAGCACTTTTTGAATGCAACTCAAATGTTATTATTAACTATAGTCCCTGGCTTAGTTTCTTCACTCTAGTGATCCCTGGTTTCATTCGTGGTATAGTCCGATGATTAGGATTAGGAGGAACGCTGATCTAATTATTGCTCATGATTTTATTCTTGATGTTGTTATTGTAATTGGTATTGGTAGTAATAGTGCAATTTCTACATCGAAAATTATGAAGATCACTGCGATTAAGAAGAATCGTGATGAGAAGGGTAGCCGTGCTGAGTTTTTTGGGTCAAACCCACACTCGAAGGGGGATCTTTTTTCTCGGTCTTCGTTGTTTTTTTTTGAGATTAAAGTTGCTAGATATATTACTGCTGTTGATAGTACGATTGTGATTGTTGTTATTGTTATGGCTATTATTATTACTTATCTTGTTTTCACAAATTTCTTGATTGGAAGTCAAGTATACTTTACTTGTATTAGATAGGTAGTTTATCTTCCTCATCAGTAGATTGAGATGTATAGGAATAGTCATACCACGTCTACGAAGTGTCAGTATCATGCTGCTGCTTCAAATCCGAAGTGGTGGTTTGATGAGAAGTGTAGGGCTGTTTGTCGTAGGAGGCATGTTGTTAGGAATGTTGTCCCGATAATTACGTGTAGTCCGTGGAATCCTGTTGCTATAAAGAAGGTTGATCCATAAGCGGAGTCTGCAATTGTGAATGGGGCTTCAACGTATTCGTAGGCTTGTAGTGCAGTGAAGTAAATTCCTAGTATTACGGTGAAGAATAGCCCTTGTGTTGCTTGTCTAAAGTTATTTTCTAGTAGTCCGTGGTGTGCTCATGTTACGGTTACCCCCGAGGCGAGCAGGATTGCGGTATTTAGAAGTGGAATTTGTAGGGGGTTGAAGGGCTGGATTCCTGTGGGCGGCCATATTGATCCTAGTTCAATTGTTGGCGATAATCTGCTGTGGAAGAACGCCCAGAAGAATGATGCGAAGAATAACACCTCTGAGATAATGAATAGGATTATTCCTCATCGTAGTCCTTTTGTTACTATTTTTGTGTGTAGTCCTTGGTATGTTCCCTCTCGAGTAATGTCTCGTCATCATTGAATTATGGTTAGTACAGTGATTACAGCTCCAATTCCTAGTAGGCTGTCGTCGTATTGGTGGAATCATTTGATTAGTCCTATTAGTGTAACTATGGCTCCAATTGCCCCTGTGAGTGGTCATGGTCTTTTATTTACTATGTGGAATGGGTGGTTTTCGTGGTTTGACATTAGTTTACTTCTCTAGAGTATAGTGTTCTTAGGATTGCAAATACATATGATTGGATAATGGCCACTGCTGCCTCTAAGATTAGGAGGAGAATTTGTGCTGTGATTAGCACTGTTAGTAGGGTGTGGTTTATTCTGGGTCCATTGTTTCCTAGGAGGGTGAGTAGTAGGTGTCCAGCGATTATGTTTGCTGTTAGTCGTACTGCTAGTGTCCCTGGTCGGATAAGGTTTCTGATTGTTTCGATGATAACTATGAATGGTATTAGTATTGTTGGTGTTCCTTGCGGGACTAGGTGTTCAAACATGTGGTTTGTGTTTTTGATTCATCCAAATAATATAAATCTTGTCCATAGGGGTAGCGCTAGTGTTAATGTGAGGGTCAGGTGACTTGTTCTGGTGAATACGTATGGGAACAAGCCTAGGAAGTTGTTTATTAGGATCATTAGGAATAATGAGGTGAAGATGAATGAGTTCCCTTTATTTTGGTTTCCCCCTCTTAGAATTGTTTTTATTTCTTTGTGAAGTTTGTTTATTAGTAGTCTGATTATTATGTTGTTTCGTGATGGGATTAATCAAATTCTTGTTGGGATTAGTAGTAGTCCTACAATTGTTCTTGTTCAATTTAGGGGGAGTCTTCTGATTTCTGTAGTTGGATCAAAGATTGAGAATAGGTTTCTTATCATTTTCAGTTTATTTTGTTTACACTAATGGTGCTTTTTGTTGATGGTGTTGTTCTATTTGGGGATTGTGTAAAGTAGTTTATGATGTTGAATATTAGGAATGTTATTAGAAACGTAACGTATAGGGTTATTCATTCTATTGGTATTATTTGAGGTATAAAAGGATATCACTGTTGATTACTTCAGTTTGACATTCTGATGTTATATAATTAACTAATCCTTTCATCAGAGATAGTTGCTAAATTATCATAAGCTGGTTTAAGAGACCATTACTTGCTTTCAGTCATCTGATGATTCTCTTAGACTTGAAACTCAGTTAATGAAGTATTTTGCTGGCACTCTTTCGATCGTGATGGGCATAAATCTGTGATTTGCTCCACAGATTTCTGAGCATTGTCCGTATAGTAGTCCAGGGCGGTTAATTGAGAATCTCATTTGGTTTAGTCGTCCTGGTGTGGCATCTGATTTCACCCCTAATCTCGGGATTGTTCATGAGTGTAGTACGTCCGCTGCTGTGACGATTAGTCGAATTGGCGAGTTTATTGGTAGTACAACCCGGTTGTCTGTGTCTAGTAGTCGGAATGTTCTTGATTGTTGTTCTTCTTGTGGTGTTATGTATGAGTCGAATTCTAGTTTTGTGAAGTCTGAATATTCATATCTTCAATATCACTGATGTCCTACCGCTTTTAGTGTTAACGCTGGGTTATGGATTTCGTCTATTAAGTATAGAAGTCGTAAGGATGGTATGGCGATGAATACTAAGATAATTGCTGGTGCAATTGTTCATGTGGTTTCAATTATTTGTCCTTCTAGCATAAATCGTCTGGTTTGTTTATTTCGGATTAGGGTAATTATTATGTATGATACGGTTGCGGTAATCATTAGTATAATTATTAGTACGTGGTCGTGGAAGAAGACTAGTTGTTCTATGATGGGTGATGCTCCGTCTTGTAGTCTTATGTTTAATCATGTCGTCATTAGTTCTAATGAAAGCCTAAGGCTTTATATTTGGAGCTTAAATCCACCGCACTTATCTGCCACGTTAGATTTTTGGGGTCGATTAATTATTGGTTAGTGAGATAGTTGGTAGCTCTGAATATCTGTGTTCTGCTGGTGGGAAGTTTTGTAATCATTCAATTGAATTTCTTGTTTGTGTTGGGAACAGGATTTGTCGGTTTGATGAGATTCTTTCTCAAATGATGAATAGGAATATTATGACTCTTACGAATGAAATTGTTGATCCTATTGATGAGATAATATTTCATGTTGTGTATGCGTCTGGGTAGTCTGAGTATCGTCGTGGCATGCCAGCTAGTCCTAGGAAGTGTTGAGGGAAGAATGTTATGTTTACTCCTGTAAATATAACAGCAAACTGTGCCTTTAGTCATTTGGGATTTATAGTGAGTCCGGTGAATAGGGGAAATCATTGGATAAACCCTGCTATGATTGCAAATACTGCCCCTATTGATAGTACGTAGTGGAAATGGGCAACTACATAGTATGTGTCGTGTAGTACAATATCGATTGATGAGTTTGCAAGGACTACCCCCGTTAGTCCTCCTATTGTGAATAGGAATACGAATCCTATGGCTCATAAGCAGGCTGCTCTATAAGTTATTTGTGATCCGTATATTGTTGCTAATCATCTGAAGATTTTGATTCCTGTGGGTACTGCAATAATTATTGTTGCTGATGTGAAGTATGCTCGTGTGTCAACGTCTATTCCCACTGTGAACATATGGTGTGCTCACACTACGAACCCCAGTAGTCCAATTGCTAGTATGGCAAAAATTATTCCTAGATTTCCAAATGCTTCCTTTTTCCCTCTTTCATGGCAGATGATGTGGGAGATTATACCGAATCCCGGTAGAATTAAAATGTATACTTCGGGGTGTCCAAAGAATCAGAATAAGTGTTGGTATAGGATAGGGTCTCCCCCTCCCGCTGGGTCGAAGAATGATGTGTTCAGGTTGCGATCGGTCAGTAGTATAGTGATTGCTCCTGCTAGTACTGGTAGTGATAGTAAAAGTAGAAGTGCTGTAATGGCGACTGATCATACAAATAGTGGGATTCGTTCGGGTTTTATGTTTTTTGGTTTTATGTTGATTGTTGTTGAAATAAAGTTTACTGCTCCTAGAATTGATGATACACCTGCTAGGTGGAGGGAGAAGATGGCTAGGTCTACAGATGCCCCGGCATGTGCAATTCCTCTTGCTAGGGGAGGATATACTGTTCATCCTGTACCTGCTCCACTTTCTACCGTTCTACTTGCAAGTAGAAGTGTTAGTGATGGTGGGAGTAATCAAAATCTTATGTTGTTTATTCGTGGGAATGCCATGTCTGGCGCTCCAAGTATTAGGGGAACCAGTCAGTTCCCAAACCCACCAATTATAATTGGCATGACCATGAAGAAGATTATAACGAATGCGTGGGCTGTGACAATGACGTTGTAGATTTGGTCGTCTCCAATTAGAGACCCGGGCTGTCCTAGCTCTGTTCGGATAAGTATTCTAAGGGATGTTCCTACTATACCTGATCAGGCACCAAATACAAAGTATAGAGTTCCAATGTCCTTGTGGTTGGTTGAGAAAAATCATCGGCTAAAAATTAGTGGAATGGCTGAGATGAATTAGTAGGCGATAGGCTGTAAATCTATTTAGGGACTCTGACGTTGTTCTTCCACTATGTTGGTTTTTAAGCCTTGTATTCATTTTGTGATGACAGAATGCAATTCTGTAGGGGTAAGCTTAAAAGTTTACCAAGGCCTAAAGGGTCAAGCATCCTTTATTTATAGCTTTGAAGGTTATTAGTTTAGTTTAACTTAAGGCCTTCTCTTTAGTCTTAGTTTGTTCTGATGATGATTGTGCATATCATTGCCCCTATTAATGAGATGGACGATAGGGTTATGGCTCTAACGCTTTTGGTTGGTTTGTTTTTGTGTGATTGGGGATTTCACTTTGATTCCGTGCTTAGAATTATGAATCTTGAATAAGAGATTTTTAGGTAGTAGTATAGCGTAATTAGTGATATGATTACTATAATGGTTGCTATAGGCACCAGTCCGTTTATGGTTATTGCCTGAATAATAAATCATTTCGGTAGGAATCCTAGAAACGGCGGAAGCCCTCCCAGAGAGAGTAATGATGTAAACATTATGAATTTCATTAGTTTATTTTCCTTGTTCGTTATTAGGATTTGGTTGATAAATGACACTCTGGATAGCCTGATGACTGATAATACTGTTAGCACTAGTGTTGAGTAGGTTGCAAAGTACATGGCTCACATGTTATCCCCTGTGACTAGCGCTATTAGTATTCAGCCGGTGTGGTTGATGGATGAGTATGTTAGGATTTTCCGTATTGAGGTTTGGTTGAGCCCCCCAATCGCCCCTACGATTGTTGATGTTAAGATGATTCTGAACATGAAGGTGTTGGCCTCGATTAGGTATGATGCTAGCATCATGGGTGCGGCCTTCTGGATCGTTATTAGTAGTCCACAATTTTCTCATCTTAGTCCTTCCATAACTCCTGGGAACCACCAGTGGAATGGTGCTGCCCCTATTTTTAAGAGTAGGGGTGTGCAAACAATCATTGGCGTATGGTGGGTTCCTACGTTCGTGAGCGTGAACAGGTCTTCTGTTGCCGTTTTTATTACTACCATGAATAGTAGAGTTGCTGAAGCTAGTACTTGAACGATAAAGTACTTTAATGACGCTTCTGTATTGTATATGTTTTTGATGTTAGATATCAGTGGAATAAATGATATTAAATTTACTTCCAGTCCTATTCATGCGCCAATTCATGAGTTGGACGATACAGATACTAACATACCTCTTACTAAAGTGATTAGCAATAGGATTTTGGTTGAGTTACTGGGCATTAGAGAAGAGAGTGTTTTACTCTATTTATGGGGTATGAACCCATTAGCTTTGTCTTAGCTTACTTTTCTAGGTTTAGGTTGCTTATTATACATCTTAGTGTATGGTGCACGGTGGCTTTTGATGCTTGATGGTGACAGTTTGATTCTGTCTGATGTAATGAGGGTAGTTTGCACTACATGTTTTATCCTATCACGATAGTCCTTTAATCAGGCTCATCATT